CCTTGCTAATTATCAGACAATTACTTATTCACAAACCCTTTGGGGGGCTAATCGTTTTCATTTCCCATCTCATGGAAAACCCTTTTCGCTCCGCTTAGCCCTACCCCCCCCTAGGGGTATTTTAGTGATAGGTTCTATAGGAACTGGACGATCCTATTTGGTCAAATACCTAGCGACAAACTCCTATGTTCCTTTCATTACAGTATTTCTGAACAAGTTCCTGGATAACAAGCCTAAGGGTTTTCTTATTGATGATAGTGACGATAGTGACGATATTGATGATAGTGACGATAGTGACCGTGACCTTGATATGGAGCTGGAGCTTCTAACTATGATGAATACGCTAACTATGGATATGATGCCGGAAATAGACCGATTTTATATCACCTTTCAATTCGAATTAGCAAAAGCAATGTCTCCTTGCATAATATGGATTCCAAACATTCATGATCTGGATGTGAATGAGTCGAATTACTTGTCCCTCGGTCTTTTAGTGAACTATCTCTCCAGGGATTATGAAAGATGTTCCACTAGAAATCTTCTTGTTATTGCTTCGAGTCATATTCCCCAAAAAGTAGATCCATCTCTAATGGCTCCGAATAAATTAAATACATGCATTAAGATACGAAGACTTCTTATTCCACAACAACGAAAACACTTTTTCACTCTTTCATATACTAGGGGATTTCACTTGGAAAAGAAAATGTTTCATACTAATGGATTCGGGTCCACAACGATGGGTTCCAATGTACGAGATCTTGTAGCACTTACCAATGAAGCCCTATCGATTAGTATTATACAAAAAAAATCCATTATAGACACTAATATAATTAGATCTGTTCTTCATAGACAAATTTGGGATTTGCGATCTCAGGTAAGATCGGTTCAGGATCATGGGATCCTTTTCTACCAGATAGGAAGGGCTGTTTCACAAAACGTACTTCTAAGTAATTGCCCCATAGATCCTATATCTATCTATATGAAGAAGAAATCATGTAACGGAGGGGATTCTTATTTGTACAAATGGTACTTCGAACTTGGAACGAGTATGAAGAAATTAACGATACTTCTTTATCTTTTGAGTTGTTCTGCCGGATTGATCGCTCAAGACCTTTGGTCTCTACCCGTACCTGATGAAAAAAATGGGATCACTTCTTATGGACTCGTTGAGAATAATTCTGATCTAGTTCATGGCCTATTAGAAGTAGAAGGCGCTCTGGTGGGATCCTCGCGGACAGAAAAAGATTGTGGTCAGTTTGATAATGATCGAGTGACATTGCTTCTTCGGTCCGAACCAAGGAATCCCTTCAATATGATTCAAAATGGATCTTATTCTATCGTTGATCAGAGATTTCTCTATGAAAAATATGAATCGGAGTTTGAAGAAGGGGGGGGAGTCCTTGACCCGCAACAGATAGAGGAGGATTTTTTCAATCACATAGTTTGGGCTCCTAGAATATGGCGCTCTTGGGGCTTTCTATTTGATTGTATTGAAAGGCCCAATGAATTGGGATTTCCCTATTGGGCCAGGTCATTTTGGGACAAGCGGATCATTTATGATGAAGAGGATGGGCTTCAAGAGAATGATTCAGAGTTCTTGCAGGGTGGAACCATGCAGTACCAGACACGAGATAGATCTTCCAAAGAACAAGGTTTTTTTCGAATAAGCCAATTCATTTGGGACCCTGCGGATCCACTCTTTTTCCTATTCAAAGATCAGCCTTTTGTCTCTGTGTTTTCACATCAACAATTCTTTGCAGATGAAGAGATGTTAAGGGGACTTCTTACTTCCCAAACAGATCTTCCTACATCTATATATAAACACTGGTTTATCAAGAATACGCAAGAAAAGCATTTTGAATTGTTGATTCATTGCCAGAGATGGCTTAGAACCAATAGTTCATTATCTAATGGATTTTTCCGTTCTAATACTCTATTTGAAAGTTATCAATATTTATCAAATCTGTTCCTATCTAACGAAACGCTATTGGATCAAATGACAAAGACATTGTTGAGAAAAAGATGGCTTTTCCCAGATGAGATGGTTGTTGCTATCTGTTCCAATAACGAATCATTGGTTTAATTGAATAACTAAAAAAATAGATAGACCTTTCTTTCTCTTTGCCTCAGGTCGATGGATCTTCTCAATTGAAAGATCCCCTATATCGATAATACACATTCCAGTTGACCTAGCCTAATTCTAATTATTTTGTTCCGAAGCAAAGAGATCCACAGGGCAGTTTGTCCTATTCAGATATTCACAACCAAGAAGTATTGAATTCTCTTTCTTTTCGGATAGGCCCTGAAGGGAGAAGGAAGGTTGGAATGCCAACAGGCGTCTATTATTGAATTCACCCGACCCGAAAGTACAGTATCCATTTTGGGAACGTCCGGTGCCAAAGTCATTGAATGGGTAAGTCGCCAATCCCTAAAACGGACTATGTAATGTACTTTATCCGCTGGGTTACGAGTGGGTACTTTACCAGAGGTTTTTATTGTA